ATTTGATTTTGAGCACGGATTTTTCTGGACCAAATGTATCTTGTCTTTACCACGAATCATTTTCCTTTATTAACAATAATTGTAGTTTTGCCAATATCAGCAGGTTCATTAATTTTCTTTCTTCCACATATAGGAAATCGAGTAATCCGTTGGTATACTATATGTATATGTTTTTTAGAACTTCTTCTAACAACTTATGCATTCTGTTATCATTTTCAATTGGATGATCCATTAATCCAACTAGTGGAGGATTTCAAATGGATCGCTTTTTTTGATTTTCATTGGAGAGTAGGAATAGATGGACTTTCTATAGGACCCATTTTACTGACGGGATTCATCACGACTTTAGCTACTTTAGCGGCTCGGCCTGTTACTCGAGATTCTCGATTATTTCATTTTCTGATGTTAGCAATGTACAGTGGGCAAATAGGATTATTTTCTTCTCGGAACCTTTTACTTTTTTTCCTGATGTGGGAGTTAAAATTAATTCCCGTTTATCTACTTGTATCCATGTGGGGAGGAAAAAAACGTCTGTACTCAGCTACAAAATTTATTTTGTATACAGCGGGTGGTTCCGTTTTTCTTTTAATGGGAGTTCTGGGTATCGGTTTATATGGTTCTAATGAACCAACACTCAATTTTGAAATATTAGCTAATCAGCCCTATCCTGTGGGCTTGGAAATAATATTATATATTGGATTTTTTATTTCTTTTGCTGTCAAATTGCCAATCATACCCCTACATACATGGTTACCAGATACCCATGGAGAAGCACATTATAGTACTTGTATGCTTCTAGCCGGAATCTTATTAAAAATGGGAGCGTATGGATTAGTTCGAATCAATATGGAATTATTTCCTCATGCTCATTCTATATTTTCTCCTTGGTTGATGATAGTAGGTGCAATGCAAATAATCTATGCAGCTTCAACATCTCTGGGTCAACGGAATTTAAAAAAAAGAATAGCTTATTCCTCTGTATCACATATGGGTTTCCTAATTATAGGAATTGGTTCTATCACTGATATGGGGCTCAACGGAGCCCTTTTACAAATAATCTCTCATGGATTTATTGGTGCTGCACTCTTTTTCTTGGCCGGAACTACTTATGATAGAATACGTCTTGTGTATCTTGACGAAATGGGTGGAATAGCTATCCCAATGCCAAAAATATTCACGATGTTCAGTAGCTTTTCGATGGCCTCCCTTGCATTACCAGGTATGAGTGGTTTTATTGCCGAATTAATAGTATTTTTTGGACTACTTACTAGTCCAAAATATTTTTTAATGACAAAACTACTAATTACTTTTGTAATGGCAATTGGAATCATATTAACTCCTATTTATTTATTATCTATGTTACGCCAGATGTTCTATGGATACAAGATATTTAATGTAACAACCTCTTATTTTTTTGATTCTGGACCGCGAGAGTTATTTCTTTTGATCTCTATTTTTTTACCCGTACTAGGTATTGGTATGTATCCTGATTTTGTTTTTTCACTATCAGTTGAAAAGGTTGAAGTTATTCTATCTAATTCTTTTTATGGATAGTTTTGATGAATAAAAAAGAAAAAAAAATATTATTTTTTTATGTTCGTTGTACAATGAAAAAAAGAGGTTTTTTTTCTTCTCTTATGTTAAGTAAAAAAAATAAATTTGAACAGGTGAGAACCCTGTGAATCACTACACTATTAAATTCACAGGGTTCTCACCTGTTCACACAAAGTTTTTTATCTGATATGTGCTGTCCACTTTTCTATTCCTATTCATCATAATCCCTTAAATTGTGTTTAATTCAATTATATGTTAATGTAAATAAACCATAACTATGTAGTCCTATTCCTAATAGATTTATCCCAAAATAGCATATCCAAATTATAAGAAATCCAATAGACGCCACAATTGCTGAATGGGTACCCTGCAATTTTTTATTTGTTCGAGTATGTAAATAAATCGCGAATACGATCCAAGTAATAAAAGCCCAAGTTTCTTTTGGGTCCCAACTCCAATAAGATCCCCATGCTTCGTTAGCCCATACTGCTCCAGAAAGAATTCCTATGGTTAAAAAGATAAATCCTAGACTAATAACCCGATAACTCCAATAATCCAATTGTTGAATCAATTGGTACCTGTAATAATTAAAAAGAGAAGTATTTTTGAAAATATTACTTCGTTCGTTCATGTATTCGATTTCCCCAAAGAAAAAGGAACCATTGAAATTTAAAAAACGATTACTCGTAGCAAAAAACTTTTTCTTTTTTCTAACTGTAATGACTATAAGTGATACTGATAATAATGATCCACATAAAAGGGCAGCGTAGCCTAATATCATCGTACTTACGTGCATTATTAACCACTCAGATTGAAGAGCTGGTACTAATATTGTAGATTTGTGTATTTCAGTTAAAAGACCTGAAGTAGCAAAGCCTTGGGTAAAAATAGCACTTGGGCCAATTATTGTGCTTAGAATATTTTTATTTTTTTTGAAATACGGAACTATATGAATAAGGGAAAAACTCCATGAAAGGAAAATTAATGATTCATATAAATCACTTAGTGGAAAATGTTCCGAATAAATCCAACGAGTAACTAATAATCCTGTTATAGAGAACAAATTCATTATCATGCCCTTTTCGGATGAATCATATAGTTTTACGATTTCATCGACTAAAAAGGTTATCAAATGAATTGTAAGTACAATTGAAACGAGCGAAAAAGAAATATGAGTTAATATATGCTCTAAGGTTGAAAATATCATAAGATTATAGGAGTCCTTTAATTAGAAAATCTATATGGAAAGTTGGATTCATTATAGGATCTATTTACTTTTTTTAGGAGATGACATGCCGCCACTCGGACTCGAACCGAGATGCTCTAGCACTGCTTCCTAAGAGCAGCGTGTCTACCAATTTCACCATAGCGGCTTATCTTGAACTCATAATAGTCTATGAATAAGCAATCGTCTAGATTTAAGAATTCGATTGGTTGCAATATTTTTTCGGAAAGATTCAAATTGATGAATAAAAATTTCTTCAACATAGGTATTTGAAGGTTCATTATTTTAGTTTAGAGTCTTCATTTTGATTTCGTGCATCTTATTTTATATTCTCTTCAACTGGAATTCTTGCAAAATTAAAAAATCCTACTATCAATTCAATTAAGGGAGAGAACTCAAATTTTTGTTTTAATGAACTATTTCAAAATTGAGTTGATCTCAAAAATCGAAAACAAAAAATGCACTTTATCAATGAATATTAATAAAAAAAAAATCCATTTTGAATCATTCACAATTGACACATTATTTATCCAGAATAATTTCACTAAGTATTTTTGAATGGATTCATCACAAGAGATATAGGGTGGTCTATATAGAATTTCGAGGAAATCGAAAAGCAAGAAAGTTACACAAAAGGGTTTAGAATTTTAGTTTCCATTTTTTTAGTAACGAAAGGTATTCGCTCTTCTATAGATATAGAGAAAGTGAATATATAGAAAAAATAAAAACTTATATTATTGGAAGAAATAGGTTGATGGGGAAAATAATACTCCCCACCGTGAAAATGAAAAGATATACTAAAAAAAATCGAGTATCTTGTGTTTTTTTGTTAATAAAAAGAAAGTATTCTTTTTTTCGAATTTGGTAAGGTAAACAAAAGAGTTTTATATATATTCGAGATTCTCAAAGCGGCGAGAATTCCATTTTATATTGATTAACTCCGATGGGTAATGGAAATCGAGAATTTTATTTTTGAAATGAAATCAGTCAATTTTTCGAGTCAGTCCGATTCAGATTATTTCAACGTTTTATTATTTATTTTATTTGTTTGTCGCACAAAAAAACTTTTTGAATTCCCGGTAGAAAGAGATTTCCCTAAGGAAAACGCTTTTAACGATGCACAATACCCCTTCCTTTTCCAAACATTTTTTCGAATACGCTTTTTTGATACAGAAGTACGTTTTTTTGGAACTGCCATTTAAATGAAAATTAAGAGATTACTTATTGGTATAGCTGGATGTGAAAGACATCTATTGTTCAAAATAAATATACGTTTTCCTAATTCATTATAGATTTATTTTCTTTTAAAATAATAATAAAAAAAAAAGAATAGATATAGGTGAACGATATGGAAAAATTGTATAAAATATTACTAAAAAAAATAGAAAATAAAAAAAAGAAGAATATTCTTTCTTTATTTTTCAAATGAGTTTTTCCATTCCATAAAAAAATAGTTTTATCGCTTGGTGTTTTTCTTTCATATTATTTTCGATTCAAATATATATTTCCAAAATCTGTTGTGCCATAGAAATGGAATTGCTTTAACTTAATAAAATGAAAGAATCCAAAGTTATATAACATGACATAAAATGAAAATACTTCAAGAAAGGTTTAAGACGAGAACCCAACTTTCTGTTTATAAAAAAAACTTTATTAAAATATTTTCTATTAACTTGTCAAACAAGGGAAAATACGCCGAATTTTACTTGAATTTTGACCAATTAGAACTTCTTGATTTGAATATTTGAAGTAGTTAACATAAACTCCAAAAAAAATAAGTAAAAAGAAAGAAAAATGAAAAAATTCTATTTAACAAAAATTCTATTTAAGTTAGTATATATCTTAATTTTTTATTGATTATTTTGAAAAGAGGTAAGATCCGGTGAATCGGAAACAATACAATAAATATTAATTACACGAATTTAAAAACTTTTTTTATGGAACAGACCTATCAATATGCATGGATTATACCTTTCCTTCCACTTCCAGTTCCTATGTTAATAGGAATGGGACTTCTTCTTTTTCCGACAGCAACAAAAAATCTTCGTCGTATGTGGACCTTTACGAGTATTTTATTGTTAAGTATAGTCATGATTTTTTCAACTAATCTGTCTATTCAGTTAATAAATAGCAGTTCTATCTATCAATATGTATGGTCTTGGACTCTCGATAATGATTTTTCTTTAGAATTTGGATACTTTATCGATCCACTTACTTCTAT